GCTAGCGTAGCTTAATTAAAGCATAACACTGAAGATGTTAAGATGGACCCTAAAAAGCCCCGCGGGCACAAAGGCTTGGTCCTGACTTTACTAACAGCTCTAGCCAGACTTACACATGCAAGTATCCGCACCCCCGTGAGAATGCCCTACACACCCCGCCCGGGAATTAGGAGCCGGTATCAGGCACACCCTCGTAGCCCACGACACCTTGCTTAGCCACGCCCCCAAGGGAACTCAGCAGTGATAAACATTAAGCCATAAGTGAAAACTTGACTTAGTCACGGCTTAGAGGGCCGGTAAAACTCGTGCCAGCCACCGCGGTTATACGAGAGACCCAAGTTGTTAGTCCCCGGCGTAAAGAGTGGTTAAAACACAACATTAAACTGAGGCCGAACACCCTCAAGGCAGTTATACGCTCCCGAGGGCATGAAGAACAATTACGAAAGTAGCCTCACCCCATTTGAACCCACGAAAGCTAGGACACAAACTGGGATTAGATACCCCACTATGCCTAGCCCTAAACAACGATATCATCATACACCCCCTATCCGCCCGGGTACTACGAGCATTAGCTTAAAACCCAAAGGACTTGGCGGTGCTTTAAAACCACCTAGAGGAGCCTGTTCTAGAACCGATAACCCCCGTTAAACCTCACCCCTTCTTGTTTAATCCGCCTATATACCACCGTCGTCAGCCTACCCTGTGAAGGACTAATAGTAGGCAAAGTTGGCACAGCCCAAAACGTCAGGTCGAGGTGTAGCGTATGGAGGGGGAAGAAATGGGCTACATTCTCTATTCAGAGAACCACGAATGGCACACTGAAACATGTGCCTGAAGGAGGATTTAGCAGTAAGCAAAGAAACAGAGTGTCTTGCTGAAACCGGCCATGAAGCGCGCACACACCGCCCGTCACTCTCCCCAAACCTAACCAACCAATAATTAATACACCACCACAAACAAAGGGGAGGCAAGTCGTAACATGGTAAGTGTACCGGAAGGTGCACTTGGAATAAACCAGAGTATAGCTTAGACCAGAAAAGCACCTCCCTTACACCGAGGAGACACCCGTGCAAACCGAGTTACTCTGACACCTAACAGCTAGCCCCACCCCAAACACAAAACACAACTATTAATACCCCCTAACACACTTAATTAAACAAAACAAATCATTTTTCCCCCTAAGTATAGGCGATAGAAAAGGACCACCGGAGCTATAGATAAAGTACCGCAAGGGAACGCTGAAAGAGAAATGAAATAACCCAGTTGAAGTACAAAAAAGCAGAGATCAAACCTCGTACCTTTTGCATCATGATTTAGCTAGCAAACCTTAGGCAAAGAGCACTTTAGTCTAACTCCCCGAAACTGGACGAGCTACTCCAAGACAGCCTACATAGGGCACATCCGTCTCTGTGGCAAAAGAGTGGAAAGAGCTTCGAGTAGAGGTGATAAACCTACCGAGCCCAGTAATAGCTGGTTGCCCGAGAATTGAGTTTAAGCTCAGCTTTTTAGCTTCTTAACTCACGAACCATAACAAACAAACCGACCCCAAGAAGCCAAAAAAGTTAATCAAAGGGGGTACAGCCCCTTTGACCCAAGAAACAACTTTACTAGGAGAATAAGGATCATAATAACCAAGGCCACGTGTTTAGGTGGGCCTAAAAGCAGCCACCCTGTTGAAAGCGTTAAAGCTCAAACACACCTTCGCCACCAATACCGATAACCCATCCAAACCCCTAACCCCTACCGGGCCTCCCTATGCACCCATAGAAGAGATTATGCTAATATGAGTAATAAGGGGCCCCGACCCCCTCCAAGCACAAGTGTACATCGGAACGAACCCCCACCGAAACTTAACGAACCCAACCAAAGAGGGTAATGAATACCAAACTAGACAACCAGAAAAACATTCACCACTCCACCGTTAACCCCACACTGGTGTGCCAAACCGGAAAGACTTAAAGAAAAAGAAGGAACTCGGCAAACCCACAAGCCTCGCCTGTTTACCAAAAACATCGCCTCTTGCAAAAACAATGAATAAGAGGTCCCGCCTGCCCTGTGACTATACGTTTAACGGCCGCGGTATTTTGACCGTGCAAAGGTAGCGCAATCACTTGTCCTTTAAATGAGGACCTGTATGAATGGCACGACGAGGGCTTAGCTGTCTCCTTTTTCAGGTCAATGAAATTGATCTCCCCGTGCAGAAGCGGGAATAAAAACATAAGACGAGAAGACCCTATGGAGCTTTAGACATAAAACAGATCATGTCAAACACCCTTAAACAAAAGAACAAACTAAATGAATCCTGTTCAAATGTCTTTGGTTGGGGCGACCGCGGGGTAATAAAAAACCCCCATGTGGAGTAAAAACACTCTTTTTAAAACCAAGAGCTACTGCTCTAATAAACAGAACATCTGACCAGCTACGATCCGGCCAAGCCGATCAACGAACCGAGTTACCCTAGGGATAACAGCGCAATCCTCTTTTAGAGTCCATATCGACAAGAGGGTTTACGACCTCGATGTTGGATCAGGACATCCTAATGGTGCAGCCGCTATTAAGGGTTCGTTTGTTCAACGATTAAAGTCCTACGTGATCTGAGTTCAGACCGGAGTAATCCAGGTCAGTTTCTATCTATGACGTGCCCTTTTCTAGTACGAAAGGACCGAAAAGGAGAGGCCCCTGCTAAAAGCACGCCTCCCTCTCACCTGTTGCACCCAACTAAAACAGACAAGAGAGCACACAAAATAGTTAAAGAACATAACATGTTAGGGTGGCAGAGCCCGGTAAATGCAAAAGACCTAAGCCCTTTGGACAGAGGTTCAACTCCTCTCCCTAACTATGATTACAACACTCATCACCCACATCCTAAACCCCCTTGCCTTCATCGTACCCGTCTTACTAGCCGTTGCTTTCCTAACACTTATTGAACGAAAAGTCCTAGGATACATGCAACTACGAAAAGGCCCAAACATCGTGGGCCCCTATGGCCTCCTCCAACCAATTGCCGACGGAGTTAAACTATTCATTAAAGAGCCCGTCCGACCCTCCACCTCATCCCCCATTCTATTTATCCTCACCCCAATACTAGCCCTCACACTGGCCATAACACTATGAGCCCCCATACCCCTCCCATACCCTGTCTTAGATTTAAACCTGGCCATTCTATTTGTCCTAGCTCTCTCCAGCCTCGCAGTATATTCAATTCTCGGCTCCGGCTGAGCCTCAAATTCAAAATATGCGCTAGTGGGGGCCCTGCGGGCCGTAGCACAAACAATCTCCTACGAAGTGAGCCTCGGCCTAATCTTACTCTCCTTAATTATTTTTACAGGAAGCTTTACACTACAAACATTCAACACCACCCAAGAAAGCATCTGACTAATCATTCCAGCATGACCCCTCGCCGCAATATGATACATCTCCACCTTGGCAGAGACAAACCGAGCGCCTTTCGACCTAACCGAAGGTGAATCCGAACTGGTTTCAGGATTCAACGTAGAATACGCAGGTGGGCCATTCGCCTTATTTTTTCTCGCAGAATACGCCAACATCCTATTCATAAACACCCTCTCTGCCAGCCTTTTCCTAGGAGCCTCCCACATCCCTACACTCCCCGAACTAACCACTGTGAACCTAATAACCAAAGCAGCCATCCTATCCTTAGTTTTCTTATGGGTGCGAGCCTCCTACCCACGATTCCGCTACGACCAACTAATGCATTTAATCTGAAAAAACTTCCTACCGCTCACACTAGCATTTGTTATCTGACACTTAGCACTCCCAATCACATTCGCAGGCCTCCCGCCTCAAGTATAGCCAGGAGCTGTGCCTGAATTAAAGGGCCACTTTGATAGAGTGAATCATGAGGGTTAAACTCCCCCCAGCTCCTTAGAAAGAAGGGATTCGAACCCAACCCGGAGAGATCAAAACTCTCAGTGCTTCCACTACACCACTTTCTAGTAAAGTCAGCTAAATCAAGCTTTTAGGCCCATACCCTAAAAATGTAGGTTAAAATCCTTCCTTTACTAATGAGCCCTTACATTACAGCCTCCCTACTATTTGGCTTGCTCCTAGGCACCACAATCACCGCAACCAGCTCACACTGACTAATCGCCTGAATGGGCCTAGAAATCAACACCCTCGCTATCATCCCCCTCATAGCTCAACACCACCACCCACGAGCAGTTGAAGCCACAACCAAATATTTCCTCACCCAGGCTACAGCAGCAGCCATACTCCTATTTGCAAGCACCACCAACGCCTGATTAACAGGACAATGAGAACTACAGCAAATAACCCACCCCATCCCCTCCACAATAATTATTATTGCCCTTGCCCTAAAAATTGGACTAGCCCCACTACACACCTGACTCCCAGAGGTCTTACAAGGACTAGACCTAATGACCGGCCTCATCCTCTCCACATGACAAAAACTTGCACCTTTTGCCCTCCTACTTCAACTTCAACCCAACAACCCAACCCTGCTAATCTTCCTAGGAATCCTATCTACACTAATTGGGGGTTGAGGAGGCCTAAACCAAACCCAGCTACGAAAAATCCTAGCCTACTCGTCCATTGCCCACCTCGGCTGAATAATTTTGATCCTACAATTCTCCCCAACCCTCACCCTCCTATCACTCATACTCTACCTCATCATAACCTCCTCTTCTTTCCTTGTATTTATGCTAAACAAAACCACAACAATCAACTCTTTAGCCACCTCGTGGGCCAAAACACCCATTCTCACCTCTCTTATACCCCTCATCCTCTTGTCACTAGGAGGCTTACCCCCACTAACCGGCTTCATGCCAAAATGACTGATCCTACAAGAACTGACCAAACACGACCTCGCCCCAACAGCCACCGTAGCAGCACTCAGCGCCCTACTAAGCCTATACTTCTACCTACGACTCTCTTACGCTATAACCCTGACAGTTGCCCCAAACAATTTGACAGGAACCCTCCCCTGACGAACCCTAACAACACAACCAAACATAACAACCGCCATCATAACAACGTCCTCAATCTTACTCCTCCCACTAACCCCGGGAGTCCTAACACTCTTCAACCTCTAAGAGACTTAGGTTAGCACCAGACCAAGAGCCTTCAAAGCCCTAAGCGGGAGTGAAAATCTCCCAGTCCCTGATAAGACTTGCGGGACACTACCCCACATCTCCTGCATGCAAAACAGACACTTTAATTAAGCTAAAGCCTTCGTCTAGACAGGTAGGCCTCGATCCTACAAACTCTTAGTTAACAGCTAAGCGCTCAAACCAACGAGCATCTATCTACCTTTCCCCGCCTGCCAAAACAAAGGCGGGGAAAGCCCCGGCAGACGTCAATCTGCTTCTTTAGATTTGCAATCTAACGTGTAACACCCCAGGGCTTGGTAGAAAGAGGAGTTGAACCTCTGTACATGGGGCTACAATCCACCGCTTAACGCTCAGCCATTCTACCTGTGGCAATCACACGCTGATTCTTCTCAACCAACCATAAAGATATCGGCACCCTCTACCTAGTATTTGGTGCCTGAGCCGGAATAGTGGGAACGGCCCTTAGCCTTCTCATTCGGGCTGAACTCAGCCAACCAGGCGCACTCCTGGGCGATGACCAGATCTACAATGTAATCGTCACAGCCCACGCATTTGTAATAATTTTCTTTATAGTAATGCCAATCATGATCGGTGGCTTCGGGAACTGACTAGTACCACTTATGATCGGAGCCCCCGACATGGCGTTCCCTCGAATGAATAACATAAGCTTTTGACTGCTCCCTCCTTCCTTCCTCCTTCTCCTAGCATCCTCTGGTGTAGAGGCAGGGGCTGGTACAGGCTGAACCGTCTACCCACCACTAGCGGGCAACTTAGCCCACGCAGGAGCATCCGTCGACCTTACCATTTTCTCCCTTCACCTAGCGGGTGTGTCATCAATCCTTGGCGCCATTAACTTCATCACCACAATTATTAACATAAAACCCCCAGCCATCTCTCAGTACCAAACACCCCTATTCGTATGAGCCGTTTTAATCACTGCCGTCCTCCTATTACTATCCCTTCCAGTACTCGCAGCAGGAATCACAATGCTTCTCACAGACCGAAACCTAAACACCACCTTCTTCGACCCTGCAGGCGGAGGAGACCCCATCCTCTACCAACACTTATTCTGATTCTTCGGTCACCCAGAAGTATACATTCTCATCCTACCCGGCTTTGGAATGATCTCCCACATCGTAGCCTACTATGCCGGCAAAAAAGAACCATTCGGCTACATGGGCATGGTCTGAGCCATAATGGCCATCGGCCTCCTAGGTTTTATCGTATGAGCCCACCACATGTTCACAGTAGGAATGGATGTTGACACCCGAGCCTACTTTACATCCGCTACGATAATTATCGCCATCCCCACTGGTGTAAAAGTATTCAGCTGACTAGCCACCCTCCATGGCGGCTCCATTAAATGGGAAACCCCGATACTCTGGGCCCTAGGCTTCATTTTCCTTTTCACCGTAGGCGGACTAACAGGGATCGTCCTAGCCAACTCTTCCCTAGACATTGTCCTACACGACACCTACTATGTAGTTGCCCACTTCCACTATGTCCTCTCAATAGGAGCTGTCTTTGCTATCATGGGAGCCTTTGTACACTGATTCCCCCTATTCTCAGGATACACCCTCCACAGCACCTGAACAAAAATCCACTTTGGAGTAATGTTCGTGGGTGTCAACCTAACCTTTTTCCCCCAGCACTTCCTTGGACTCGCCGGAATGCCTCGTCGATACTCAGACTACCCCGATGCCTACGCACTATGAAACACAGTCTCATCTATCGGCTCCCTAATCTCGCTTGTCGCAGTCATTATGTTCCTATTCATCCTCTGAGAAGCATTCGCTGCCAAACGTGAAGTTGAGTCAGTTGAACTAACTATAACAAACGTGGAGTGACTTCATGGATGTCCCCCTCCCTACCACACATTTGAAGAACCTGCATTTGTTCAAGTACAACCACTATACCGAGAAAGGGAGGAATCGAACCCCCGTAGGTTGGTTTCAAGCCAACCACAAAACCACTCTGTCACTTTCTTTATAAGACACTAGTAAAACAACATTACACTGCCTTGTCAAGACAGAATTGTGGGTTAAACCCCCGCGTGTCTTATCTCTAATGGCACATCCCTCACAACTAGGATTTCAAGATGCAGCTTCACCAGTAATAGAAGAACTTCTTCACTTCCACGACCACGCCTTAATAATTGTATTCCTTATCAGCACATTAGTACTTTACATTATTGTCGCTATAGTATCTACCAAGCTAACCAACAAATACATCCTAGACTCCCAAGAAATTGAAATCATCTGAACCATTCTACCCGCTATCATTCTTATCCTCATCGCCCTCCCCTCCCTGCGAATCCTCTACCTAATAGACGAAATCAACGACCCGCACCTGACAGTCAAAGCCATGGGCCACCAATGATACTGAAGCTACGAATACACAGACTACGACGACCTAAACTTCGACTCATACATAGTTCCCACGCAAGACCTAGCACCCGGCCAATTCCGTCTCCTAGAGACCGACCACCGAATGGTCGTCCCCGTTGACTCCCCCATTCGAGTCCTAGTCTCAGCAGAAGATGTCCTCCACTCATGGGCAGTCCCCTCACTCGGGATTAAAATAGACGCCGTCCCAGGACGCTTAAACCAAACAGCCTTTATCGCATCCCGACCCGGGGTCTTCTACGGACAATGCTCTGAAATTTGCGGCGCAAACCACAGCTTTATGCCAATCGTCGTTGAAGCCGTTCCACTAGAACACTTTGAAAACTGATCCTCACTAATACTTGAAGACGCCTCACTAAGAAGCTAACACGGGCCTAGCGTTAGCCTTTTAAGCTAAAGAACGGTGCCTCCCAAACACCCCTAGTGACATGCCCCAACTCAACCCCTCACCCTGATTTGCCATTATGGTATTCTCTTGAATTGTCTTCCTTACCCTCCTACCCCCTAAAATCATAGCACACACCTTTCCAAACGAGCCCGCCACTCAAAGCACACAAACCCTAAAAACTAAATCCTGAACCTGACCATGACACTAAGCTTCTTCGACCAATTCCTAAGCCCAACACTCTTTGGCATCCCTTTAATTGCCATTGCCCTGATTCTCCCATGAACCCTCTTCCCAACTCCAACTTCCCGGTGAATAAACAACCGCCTCTTAACCCTTCAAGGCTGATTCATTAACCGATTTACACAACAGCTCCTTCTTCCCCTAAACATGGGGGGACACAAATGAGCCCTCATATTTGCATCCTTAATGGTGTTCCTAATCTCCATCAACATGCTGGGCCTCCTCCCATACACATTCACCCCCACTACCCAACTCTCCCTAAATATGGCACTAGCAGTCCCCCTTTGACTAATAACAGTCATCATTGGGCTACGAAAAAACCCCACTGCCGCCCTAGGACACCTCCTCCCAGAAGGTACTCCCGTGCCCCTAATCCCTGCCCTCATTCTCATCGAAACTATCAGCCTCTTTATTCGACCATTAGCCCTCGGTGTCCGATTAACCGCTAATCTCACAGCAGGCCACCTACTAATCCAACTAATCGCCACAGCTGCTTTCGTCCTGCTCCCCCTAATGCCAACAGTAGCAATTCTAACTACCATCCTCCTATTCCTCCTAACCTTGCTAGAAGTTGCCGTCGCAATGATCCAAGCCTATGTCTTCGTCCTCCTACTGAGCCTCTACCTACAAGAAAACGTCTAATGGCACATCAAGCACACGCATACCACATAGTAGACCCAAGCCCATGGCCCCTAACAGGGGCAGTAGCCGCCCTCCTGCTTACATCAGGACTAGCAATTTGATTCCACTTTAACTCACTCATTTTGATAACCCTGGGCCTAATCCTCCTCCTACTCACCATGTATCAATGATGACGAGACATTGTACGAGAAGGTACATTCCAAGGCCACCACACCCCGCCCGTCCAAAAAGGGCTCCGATACGGAATAATCCTATTTATCACCTCCGAAGTCTTCTTCTTCCTGGGCTTCTTCTGAGCCTTCTACCACTCAAGCTTGGCCCCCACCCCAGAACTCGGAGGCTGCTGACCCCCCACGGGTATTATCCCCCTTAACCCATTTGAAGTCCCCCTTCTTAACACAGCAGTCCTGCTAGCATCAGGGGTGACAGTAACCTGAGCCCACCACAGCATTATGGAAGGAGAGCGAAAACAAGCTATCCACTCCCTGACCCTAACAATCCTCCTAGGCTTCTACTTCACTTTCCTACAAGCAATAGAATACTACGAAGCCCCATTTACAATTGCAGATGGAGTCTACGGCTCAACCTTCTTCGTCGCCACTGGCTTCCACGGACTCCACGTCATCATCGGCTCCACCTTCCTGGCCGTCTGCCTACTGCGCCAAATCCAATACCACTTCACATCCGAACACCACTTCGGCTTTGAAGCAGCAGCCTGATACTGACACTTTGTAGACGTTGTCTGACTATTCCTCTACATCTCAATCTACTGATGAGGCTCATAATCTTTCTAGTATTAAGTCAGTACATGTGACTTCCAATCACTCGGTCTTGGTTAAATTCCAAGGAAAGATAATGAACCTACTATTAACAATTTTACTTATCACCACCACCCTCTCTCTAATCCTCGCCATCGTTTCATTCTGACTCCCCCTAATAACCCCAGACTACCAAAAACTCTCCCCATACGAATGCGGCTTCGACCCACTAGGCTCCGCTCGCCTCCCTTTCTCCCTCCGCTTTTTCCTAGTCGCAATCCTATTCCTCCTCTTCGACCTAGAAATCGCCCTTCTTCTCCCCCTCCCCTGAGGAGACCAACTCCCCTCCCCAATATTCACACTCCTATGAGCCTCAGCCCTCCTGATCTTGCTCACACTAGGACTAGTTTATGAATGACTTCAAGGCGGACTAGAGTGAGCCGAATAGGTAATTAGTTTAAACAAAACATTTGATTTCGGCTCAAAAACTTATGGTTAAAGTCCATAATTAACCTAATGACCCCTATCCAATTTACATTCTCATCAGCCTTTTTACTAGGACTATCCGGCCTAGCCTTTCACCGAACCCACCTCCTTTCTGCCCTCCTATGTCTTGAGGGCATGATACTGTCACTCTTCATTGCCCTCTCCCTATGAACCCTCCAGCTCTCCTCCATCAGCTTCTCATCCGCCCCCATGCTCCTACTAGCATTCTCAGCTTGTGAAGCAAGCGTTGGCCTCGCCCTCATAGTAGCCACCGCACGAACGCACGGCTCCGATCACCTACAAGGCCTAAATCTCCTCCAATGCTAAAAATCCTCATTCCAACAATAATGCTAATCCCAACAGCCTGATTAACCCCCACCAAATGACTATGACCCACCACCCTACTCCACAGCCTGTTAATCGCGCTGATTAGCCTGTCATGACTAAAAAACTCATCCGAAACAGGATGATCCTTCCTCAACCCATACCTTGCCACCGACCCCCTCTCAACCCCGCTCCTAGTACTGTCATGCTGATTACTTCCCCTAATAATCTTGGCAAGCCAAAACCACACAGCACATGAGCCAATTAACCGACAACGAATATACATCTCCCTGCTCACCTCCTTACAATTTTTCCTCATTCTAGCCTTCGCCGCCACCGAAATAATCATGTTCTACGTAATATTTGAAGCCACCCTAATCCCCACCCTAATCCTAATTACACGCTGAGGAAACCAGACAGAACGCCTAAACGCAGGCACCTACTTCCTATTCTACACCCTTGCAGGCTCCCTCCCTCTCCTAATCGCCCTCCTATTACTACAAAACTCAAGCGGATCCCTATCACTTCTCACACTCCTCCACACAACCCCACCCCAACTCTCCACATACGCAGACAAAATTTGATGAGCAGGCTGCATCCTGGCATTTTTAGTCAAAATACCCCTATACGGAGTTCACCTCTGACTACCCAAAGCACACGTAGAAGCCCCCATCGCAGGTTCAATAATTCTGGCCGCCGTCCTCCTCAAACTTGGAGGATACGGTATAATACGAATCCTAGTAGCTCTAGAGCCACTCACCAAAGAACTCAGCTACCCCTTCATTATCCTAGCCCTATGGGGCGTAATCATAACCGGCTCAATCTGCATGCGCCAAACAGACCTAAAATCCCTCATCGCCTACTCATCCGTAAGCCACATGGGCCTTGTGGTTGGAGGGATTCTCATCCAAACCCCATGAGGATTTACCGGCGCACTAATTCTAATAATCGCACACGGACTCACTTCATCAGCCCTATTCTGCCTAGCCAACACCAACTATGAACGCACACATAGCCGAACTATACTACTTGCCCGAGGACTACAAATGGCCCTCCCCCTTATAACAGCCTGATGATTCATCGCTAGCCTTGCCAACCTAGCACTCCCCCCACTACCCAACCTAATGGGTGAATTAATAATCATTACCTCCCTATTTAACTGGTCCTGATGAACCATTGCCCTAACAGGACTAGGAACCCTAATCACCGCAGGTTACTCACTCTATATGTTCCTCATGACCCAACGAGGCCCACTGCCAGGCCACATCCTAGCCATCGAACCCTCCCACACCCGAGAGCATCTTCTAATAGCCCTCCACCTCCTCCCTCTACTCCTCCTCATTCTCAAACCAGAACTGGTCTGAGGCTGAGCTTTCTGTAGACATAGTTTAATCAAAACATTAGATTGTGATTCTAAAAACAGAGGTTAAAACCCCCTTGTCCACCGAGAGAGGCCTGCCGCAGTGAAGACTGCTAATCTTCACCCCTTTGGTTGAACTCCAGAGCTCACTCGCCCAAGGCTTTTAAAGGATAATAGCTCATCCGTTGGTCTTAGGAACCAAAAACTCTTGGTGCAACTCCAAGTAAAAGCTATGCACTCCACCCCCCTAGTTATAACCTCCAGCCTAATTATCATCTTCGCACTACTCGCCCACCCGGTCCTCTCCACGCTCTCCCCCAAACCCCAAAACCCAAACTGAGCACTAAAACAAGTTAAGACAGCAGTAAAACTGGCCTTCCTGACTAGCCTTCTGCCCCTCTTCCTGTTCTTAAACGAAGGGGCCGAAGCCGTAATCACAAACTGAACCTGAGTCAACACCCACACATTTGACATCAACATTAGCCTTAAGTTCGACCACTACTCCATCATCTTCACACCAGTTGCCCTCTACGTAACTTGATCCATCCTAGAGTTTGCATCCTGGTACATACACGCAGACCCATTCATAAACCGCTTCTTTAAATACCTACTAACGTTCCTCATCGCAATAATCATTCTAGTCACCGCCAACAACATGTTTCAACTGTTCATCGGATGAGAAGGTGTGGGAATCATATCCTTTCTACTTATCGGCTGATGGTATGCACGAGCAGATGCTAACACAGCTGCCCTACAAGCAGTCCTATACAACCGAGTCGGAGATATTGGCCTAATCTTCACCATAGCCTGAATAGCAACCCATCTCAACTCCTGAGAAATCCAACAAATTTTCTTCTCCTCAAAAGACATAGACCTAACACTCCCACTCATTGCCCTCATCCTGGCCGCAACAGGAAAATCGGCACAATTCGGACTCCACCCCTGACTTCCCTCTGCCATGGAGGGCCCCACACCGGTCTCTGCCCTACTGCACTCCAGCACTATAGTTGTCGCAGGGATCTTCCTACTCATCCGAACAAGCCCCCTAATAGAAAACAACCCCACGGCCCTCACACTATGCCTTTGCCTAGGGGCCCTAACCACCCTCTTCACCGCCACCTGTGCACTCACCCAAAACGACATTAAAAAAATTGTTGCCTTCTCAACCTCAAGCCAACTAGGCCTAATAATAGTAACCATTGGACTTAACCAACCCCAACTTGCCTTCCTACACATCTGCACCCATGCATTCTTTAAAGCAATACTATTCTTATGCTCCGGGTCTATCATTCACAGCCTAAACGACGAACAAGACATTCGAAAAATAGGAGGCATACACCATCTAACCCCGTTCACCTCATCCTGCCTCACAATCGGAAGCCTCGCCCTAACAGGAACCCCCTTCCTAGCCGGCTTCTTCTCAAAAGACGCCATCATTGAAGCCCTCAACACCTCCTATCTAAACGCCTGAGCCCTTGCCCTCACCCTCCTAGCAACCTCCTTCACAGCCATCTACAGCCTGCGAGTCGTATTCTTCGTGTCCATAGGCCACCCCCGATTCAACACCCTCTCCCCAATTAACGAAAACAACCCAGCTGTAATCAACCCAATCAAACGACTAGTTTGAGGCAGCATCGTCGCCGGCCTACTAATCACCGCAAACATTCTCCCAATAAAAACCCCCGTTATATCCATACCACCCCTTCTAAAACTAGCCGCCCTCATCGTTACACTACTTGGCCTCCTAATCGCCCTAGAACTAGCATCCCTAACCTCCAAACAAATCAAAACAACACCCCACCTTGCCCCCCACCACTTCTCAAACATGCTAGGCTTCTTCCCAAGCGTGTTCCACCGACTTTCCCCAAAAATTAACCTCACCCTCGGTCAAACCATCGCCAGTCAAACCATCGACCTCACCTGACTAGAAAAAATCGGCCCTAAGGCAACCACAAACCTAAACACCCCGCTTATCTCCACAATTAGCAACATCCAACAAGGCTCAATCAAAACGTACATAGCCCTATTTCTCCTTACCCTTGCCTTCTCCACTCTCGCCCTCATCACCTAACTGCCCGAAGAGCCCCTCGGCTTAACCCCCGAGTCAACTCCAGCACAACAAATAACGTCAGCAACAAAACCCAAGCTCCAACCATCAATATCCCACCCCCATAAGAATACATAAAGGCAACCCCCGCCATATCTCCCCGAGACATTGAATGTCAATCAACCTCATCAACCACGACTCACGAATACTCCCCAAATCCCCCCAGAAACAAGACAAAAACCAAACCCACAATACCAAGATACATCAACATCGAAGCTAACACTGGCCAGCTTCCCAAAGTCTCTGGATATGGCTCCGCAGCTAGCGCCGCAGAATAAGCAAACACCACCAACATCCCGCCTAAATAAATTAAAAACAACACTAAAGACAAAAACGACCCTCCATGCCAAATCAAAACCCCACAACCAAAAGCTGCAACCACTACCAAACTCAGAGCACCAAAATAAGGAGACGGGTTTGAAGCCACCGCCACCAACCCTAACACCAACCCCAATAAAAATAAAGACATAACATAAGTCATAATTCCTGCCAGGACTTTAACCAGGACCTGTGACGTGAAAAACCACCGTTGTTATTCAACTACAAGAACATAATGGCAAGCCTACGCAAAACCCACCCACTAATAAAAATCGCAAACGACATAGTTATCGACCTCCCCACTCCATCAAACATCTCTGCCTGATGAAACTTTGGCTCCCTGCTCGGACTTTGCCTAGTCGCCCAAATCCTAACAGGCCTATTTCTAGCAATACACTACACCTCTGACATCGCCACCGCCTTTTCATCCGTCGCCCACATCTGCCGCGACGTTAACTATGGCTGACTAATTCGCAACCTCCACGCAAATGGGGCCTCCTTCTTCTTTATCTGCATCTACTTCCACATCGGACGAGGACTCTACTACGGCTCCTACCTCAACAAAGAAACCTGAAATATTGGAGTGGTCCTGCTACTACTCGTCATAGCCACCGCCTTCGTGGGCTACGTTCTCCCCTGAGGACAAATGTCCTTCTGAGGAGCAACCGTAATCACAAACCTACTCTCAGCCGTCCCATACGTAGGAAACACCCTAGTGCAGTGAATCTGAGGCGGGTTCTCAGTCGACAACGCAACTCTCACCCGATTCTTCGCTTTTCACTTCCTACTACCATTTATCGTTGCCGCCGCCACCATCGTCCATCTCATCTTCCTCCACGAAACCGGGTCAAACAACCCCCTCGGACTAAACTCCAACACAGATAAAATCCCATTCCACCCATACTTCTCCTACAAAGACCTCGTCGGATTCGCAGTACTCCTCACAGGACTCACAGTGCTAGCCCTGTTCTCCCCCAACTACCTAGGAGACCCAGACAACTTCACCCCTGCTAACCCCCTAGTCACCCCCGCCCATATCAAACCAGAATGATACTTCCTATTTGCATACGCCATCCTCCGATCCATCCCAAACAAACTAGGCGGAGTCCTAGCCCTGCTTGCCTCCATCCTTGTCCTTATAGTAGTCCCACTCCTTCACACATCAAAACAGCGAAGCCTCACATTCCGACCCCTCACACAATTCCTATTCTGAACCCTAATTGCTGACGTAGCCATTCTCACCTGAATCGGAGGTATGCCCGTCGAACACCCCTACGTAGTCATCGGCCAAATCGCCTCCGTCTTATACTTCTCACTATTCCTAATCCTGATGCCAATAGCAGGCTGACTAGAAAACAAGGCACTTCAATAACTAAGCATTAGTAGCTCAGCATCAGAGCGCCGGTCTTGTAAACCGGATGCCGGGGGTTAAAATCCCCCCTACTGCTCAAAAAGGAAGGATTCTAACCTTCACCACTGGCTCCCAAAGCCAGCATTCTCAATTAAACTACTTCTTGTTTATAATACATATATGTAATATCACCATGCATATATATTAAACATTAAATAAAATGTAAACGTCCATTAGCAGTTAATGCAACTAAAAACGTATTAGTACATAAAGCAAGGGCATAAGAAGGACCTATTACATAAAGCATAACTTGGACACGAACTAGCAATTACTAACGAACAGTTCTCAATCAAGCCCAGGCAGCTTAAGCATTAACAGACATCAAAGCATTACTTAACACTCTCTTATAACACAAATGTTTAATGCAGTAAGAACCGACCATCAGTTGATTTCTTAAAGCATACTCTTATTGAAGGTGAGGGACAAGAGTCTTGGGGGTTTCACTCAATGAACTATTCCTGGCATTTGGTTCCTATTTCAGGTCCATAAAACGGATCCTCCCACACCACCTTCTTGACCCTGGCATAAGTTAATGGTGGCGTACATATGGCGAGATAATCCCACATGCCGAGCGTTCTCTCCACGGGGGTCAGCCTTCTTCTTTCTGTCTTCCTTTCATTTGGCATTTCAGAGTGCGAAGGAACAAAAGCAAGACAAGGTTGTACATTCAGCTCCTCCAACAAAGACATGGACAGTAATGGATTAAGATTCTACTGAAGAATTACATACTCATATATCAAGGACATAAAGTACCATCCCCCAAACAACATACCTATGATCACCACCCCGGGGTGCCCCTTGAAGGTTTATTCGCGTTAAACCCCCCTACCCCCCTAAACTCCTAAGATTCTTGTTATCCTGTAAACCCCCCAGAAACAGGAGAACCTCGAGTGTAAATTTTACTCCCAAAAATTGTGTCTATTTACATTATTAAAATAATACACAC